CGGACTGAATATCTTTTATAAGGAATCGGAGGAAGATGCGACGATTTTTTCCAGGAAATCCCCAACGAAAAATACATACTATTCCTTCTTTTCTATCGAATCGATCATAACCACTACCTACATTCCACAAAATTGTGCACCACAAATAGGAGCTAATAAAGAGACCCGCGATCCCATAGAAAGACATCACGATCCCTTGTGGAAAAAAAATGATTTGCTGAGCCGGAAATAAAGATATCAAATTTCTACCAAAATAACTAGAAGTTCCAACCAATAAGAATCCTAATGAACCTAAAAAAAGGATAAAAGCCCAGCAGAAATTACTTGTTTTTCGAGACCCTGTTATAAGTTCTATCCATATACGTTCTGATCGCCAACTCATACTTAATCCGTTTGCATTTTATTGAAATTGAGAGAATAAGCCAAATTAATTTGACTTTACTCTTTTTATTTCCGAAATAACTCTCATCAACTAGCACTATTTTGATGTGAACCTTTAGGAATAATTTAATTCATCAAATTGGTTAGATCTAAAATAATAACATCCCCTTCATATGATTCCCTTATAGATATCCACATACATATAGATACATTGACTTTACATTTCAGACATCCGCCGATCCTGATCTATTTGAAAATAGCTAGAATTCATTTATCCATATATCATTTTCTGCATGCATAAGAGCTCTTTCATTTATGTTCGGCGGAACCGCATATTAGACCATATTCCACTAAATGGATATCCGTGTTATGATACAAGTCTAAGTTTGAAAAAAAAAAATGGCTGAGATTTATTCCCATCGGATTTAAACAATCTTATTTTTTTGAACATGAAGAGATAAAGAAGCCATTGCAATTGCCGGAAATACTAGGCCTACTAAAGGCACAAAAATAGAGGGAAAGTTGAAAATTGTCATAAAATGGGGTACCTCGATTTACTAGTTGTACCTGTTATTGTTATAAAGATATCTTATAATAATTATAATTCTTAATTAAATAATAATTCGAATTAATATAGACCTAAGTATATATCTAAGTAAGTATATATAATAAGTGCAAGGAATGGAGAACTAAATAACTGGACTTGTTCATCTTTCTACGTGAAATATCTGTATGATAATCGACTTTATTATTATTCTTCTTCTTTTGTTGTTGTTTTTTAATTTAATAAAGAAAGAGTTTCTTACAAATTACTGAAAGATTCGTTAGAATACGATTCAACAGGGATTCTTAGTCAAAATGGGGATTCTCGGTAGATATAGAAAGATAAAAAACTCTATCTTTTTTCTATCTTTTATCTTGTTAATAAAAGCTCCTTGATTACTAATCAGGAATATAGGTCAAAAAAAAAAAAAAATTATCCACAACTTTTGATTCTTTCTACAATTAGATCTTATACCACCAAAAAAACCCTGTTCTGATGATTTTTACTTTGATTTTGATAAACTAACTACTTGTTTGCTACAAATAAAATAATTGAACTTAATGCTCTACTTGATTGAATTTTGATTCAAAGGAAAGAAAGCGTGGAGCTGAAATAACTCACTCAGAACGCCTTTTAAAGGATTACGTGGTACGATTAGATCAAATAAGCCCTTCTGAAATAAATATTCGGCCGCTTGGGAACCTTCGGGTACTGTTTTATTCAATGTTTGTTCAATTACTCTTTTACCCGCAAATGCAATGTAGGCATTGGGTTCGGCAATAATGATATCCCCCAACATACCAAAACTAGCCGTCACCCCACCAGTAGTAGGTGATGTAAGGATTGATACATAGAATAACTTTTTATTTGATTGATAATCATATAAAGCAGAAGATATTTTAGCCATTTGCATCAAGCTCAAACTTCCTTCTTGCATGCGTGCCCCTCCGGAAGCACACACTATAATAAGAGGTAAAAATTGATTGGTAGCATACTCGATCAAACGGGTAATTTTCTCCCCAACGACGGATCCCATACTACCCCCCATAAACTGAAAATCCATAACTCCAATTGCTGTGGGAATACCGTTTAGTCGGCCTATGCCTGTTTGAACAGCCTCAGTTAATCCTGTTTTTCTTTGATAAGAATCGATACGATCTTTATAAGGCTCCTCCTCCGAATGAAATTCAATGGGATCCAGAGAAACCATGTCTTCATCCATAGGATCCCAGGTGCCTGGATCAATCGAAAGTTCGATTCTATCTGAACTACTCATTTTCAAATGATATCCACATTGTTCACAAATATTCATTTTTGACTTAAAAAATTTCTTATAATTTAATCCATAACAATTTTCGCATTGAACCCACAAATGCCTGTATTTTTGAGTTACATCGAGATCATTAGAACTTTCTCTTTCATTAGAACCTTCTCTTTCATTAGAACTTTCTCTTTCATTAGAACTTTCTCTTATAGTTAAATCACTACCATTAGTGCTGGTTCTTATACTGGAACTCTCGCTTTTATTACTATTTCTACTTTCACCACAAATGGAACTATAAATGTAACTGTCAC